TGAACTTTATATCTAATTGAATGTCTAATTGAATGAGATTTCTTATAGATATTTTGTTTTTCTTGGATTAAACAAAAGAGAGTAATTACATGAGTTTCAAACTTTCATTTTGATTTAATTAATATATTAATTAATATAATAAGTTTTATCTTTTCTCCTACCTTCAGAAAAAAAGGCATGTCCACTGTTATTAGATATTCGAATTTTCTGAAAGGTAACTATCCCGCTTTCATATAAAAATTTATATAGAATCTTTGAAAAAGACTTTTTCATACTTCATAAAAAAGAAAAAGACTTACTGTCTTTAGGATCTGATGCTACACCGCTGCTCAATACCTTAGGGGATCTACTCTATTACATAAGTAGATTCCTAAGATTTATCTCATATTATGATATAAATAAACAGCTCTTGTTGTATGGGTCCAAAACCTTTCCAATTGATCTTTACGGTGCTTCCTCTATCAATTAAATCTTTTTTTATCCATAGAAAAGAAAGTATTTAGGCATATCTAGTCTTCACTTCATATTTCGATCGATGAAGTTTATTTATTTGCTACAGCTGATAAAAAATCGTTTTGGACGATGCTTATGTAGAAAGCCCTTTTTTTGTGTTTCTAGTATTTCATTGACTAGCTGTTCGTTCTTTTTTTCTATAGTGGAGATAGTCGCACGTAATGACAGATCACAGCCATATTATTAAAAGCTTGTGGTAAAAAGGGGTTTCGTTCTAATGCCCGAAAATAATATTCTAAAGCTTTGGTATGTTCCCCATTACTTGTGTGGATAAGGCCTATATTATAGAGTATATAACTTCGATCATAGGGGTCAATTTCTAGTCGCATAGCTTCATAATAATTCTGTAATGCTTCCGCATAATTTCCTTCAGATTGAGCCGACATCCGTTACGGTCGTCATTCGTTTTAACGAATTCTCCGTTTCAGAACCGTATGTGAGATTTTCATCTCATACGGCTCCTCCTTTAGGTGCATAATGAAAATAATATATGGAAAAATGTGATGTCATTATGAACTAAGTGGGGCTAATGTTTTTACAAGAAATCCCTAGCCAACCTTCTTGCAAAAGATCTTTTCTTACTACCAAGTGGGTTCATGCTAGATAAAAATAAAAAAGGAAACTCTAAAAATTTCTTTGTTCTCAACGCCCCTAAATTTCCAGGAATTAGTCACTTCAACAGTCTTCAACGGTTATACGGGTATCCAAAGTACGAACGAGATGGATGTTTATTGTTCCAACCATTTTAATTAGTCCCAATCCAAAAGAAGAAGAAGAAAGAAAGGGAATCATTTTGAAGAAAGTTTTCGTGTTGTTGATTTCTCGGCGTAGTGCTTCTTCCCCTATGCCCCCTATTCGTATATTGTATTAGTGTAGTAGGATTGATCTCTAATACGGGAACCATAGGTAAAAACCTTTTGCTCAATACTATAATTCACAATTGAAGCATCTAAGGCTGCATTAATCGTGGATACATGACAGAAGGGATTGTTTTTTTTTTTATTATAAACTTCACCTTCAAAAGCGTAGATTTTTTTTTCAATACTCGTTTTTCTTTCTATTCCAAATCGGCGAGAAATCAAAAAAAATAATGATAATCAAATCGCACCATCTCTGTAATAAGTAAATGCCTCTTTTTCTCCGGAAGTTGTCGGAATGACTCGTAATAAGATATCGGCTACAATTGTAAAGGTTTTATCAATAAAATTTCCATTTATACGCGATCTTGGCATAGGTAGTAATCCATTCTCTAACTCTTTTTATTTCCTTTACCTTTTCTTTTGTGAGAAAATTTTCTCACAAACAAAGGAATTGTATAGTACGAACTCACATAAAAGCGGACTCATAAAAAAAAACCTTCTATCTACTTCCAATTTTTTTCGGTCAAAAAAGGTATCTATTAACCATAATCTAAAAAACTATGAATAACTCGCAATTCACCCAGATACTCAGTCATAATCCGGATGTCGGAGAGATGGCCGAGCGGTTGAAGGCGTAACATTGGAACTGTTATGTAGACTTTTGTTTACCGAGGGTTCGAATCCCTCTCTTTCCGTACTTTCAACTAATTCACCAATCTTACGTGATTGACCACAATGTATCAAATCCAATAAAAAAAAATAGATATAAAATCTACCTTGTTTTGATTTTGAAATAGATTCTCTATTCCTAATTTCTTTCATATGGAAAATGCTGGGAAGAGCAAACAAGGGATCCAAATCTCCCTACCAATCTATTGCCTTTTTATTTTTAATGGCAAAGGGGAGTTGTCCTAACTCTTGTTTTTAGTAATGTTTTTTACTTAAGTTAGGTTTATTAAGTCTGTCGAGAGTAATATTCTACGACAAGCAATTCATTTATTTTCAAACCGACGCATTTCCTATCTATTATTTGATTGACTAACCCTTCATATTGGAATGTGTGAAGAGTTAGATGGTTTGGCAATTCCTCAGGGGCAGATGAATCAAGAAGATTTTGAACCAAAGTTCTAGAGTTTTGTTCATCCTTCACTGTAATAATATCTCGGGGTTTGCAGCGATAACTTGGTATATCAACTATACGCCCATTAACTAAAATATGTCCATGGTTAACTAATTGGCGCGCTTGAGGAATAGTCAAAGCCATACCCAATCGAAAAAGGATGTTATCCAAACGCATTTCAAGTAATTGTAGTAAAACTTGACCTGTGGACCCTTTGGCTTTTCCGGCGATACGGACATATTTAAGTAATTGGCGTTCTGTAAGACCATAATGAAAACGCAATTTTTGTTTTTCTTCTAAACGAATACGATATTGAGATTTTTTTACGGAGCGTGGTTGGTTTCTAATATCGCTTCCTGCCTTAGGCCTTTTACTAGTTAGTCCCGGTAAAGCCCCCAGACGGCGTATTTTTTTAAAACGAGGCCCTCGGTAACGTGACATAAAGACTCCTTTTTTTATTGAAATTGTACAAAACTAAATAAAATTAAAACTGAACTAAATGATAATGATAAATGATGTGAAATACACTCCAATAAACTATTGGAATACAAAGAGTAAGAAGATATATTCTCTCAATATACAGATTTTTTTATTGTATATACAATATATATAAATCAAAAAAATCACAAAAATTTTCCTTTATTTTCTTGATTTATTTTGCAACGATCGAACTCTTTTACCCAATATATATTCCTATATGGAAGTTTATATGACATAATATAAATGGAGTGGTAACTCTTGGAAAAAGGTCAAAGAAGTCTTTTCAATCTTCTTTGATTTTGAAAGTACATTAAAAATCATGTAAAAAAACGAAAAAATATGGAAAAGCCGGCTATCGGAATCGAACCGATGACCATCGCATTACAAATGCGATGCTCTAACCTCTGAGCTAAGCGGGCTCAAATAAAATAGCGCATGGATACAAATTCACTAAACTACTAGATCATATCAATTAACTATTCTATTAATATTTTTCCTTATCTATTTCGAATTAATCATATTCTATATATTCTAGAACAGAATATAGCTCAAATAAATAGTGACTATCATTAAATAAATAAAACATAACCTTAATTAATAGAATATAGCAGTATATAGAATATAGCAGTATATTGACTTTCTAATTTTGATTTCATTAGTTTCTAAATAAGAAAATCTTAATTAGATCAGAAATCGTTTTTTTTTATTTCTATCTATCTATCTATTTTATTTCTATCTATCTATTCTATCTATATAGTATAGAATTATTAGAATTTCAAATCTACGAAGTAGACTTTTCATTTTTTTCCATTGCACATTGTAGAATTCTAAGTTTCAATAATAATATAATTATAAATTTCTTTTCATGAAAGTAAAAAAAAAAGAATCGACCGTTCGACTATTTTATTAAAATTTAAGACAAAAATGAGAAAAGGAAGAACATATATATGTTATGTAATATATAACCATATTGAATTGCAAATAAAAAAATGATAGAATCCTTGTTGATTAGACTAAATCAATATGGATGGGGCTCAAAAAAATGAAAGAAGATAACAAAGACATAAAATAAGTATCTATAATGAATCCCAAGGTTTCGGCATAAGAAAAAATGGAAAGACATCATAATGAGATCCTAATAAAAAAGGGGATATGGCGGAATTGGTAGACGCTACGGACTTAATTGGATTGAGCCTTGGTATGGAAACCTACTAAGTGATAACTTTCAAATTCAGAGAAACCCTGGAATTAACAATGGGCAATCCTGAGCCAAATCCTGGTTTACGCGAACAAACCCGAGTTTAGAAAGCGAGAAAAAGGGATAGGTGCAGAGACTCAATGGAAGCTGTTCTAACAAATGGAGTTCACTACCTTGTGTTGATAAAGGAATCCTTCGATCGAAACTTCAAATAAAAAAGGATGAAAGAGAAAAACCTATATTGTCTAAATATAGGTAACACAAAACGATCTCAAAAATGACGACCTGAATCTCGATTGCTATTTTTTTATAAACAAAATCGAAATGTTGTGAATCAATTCGAAGTTTAAGAAATAATATTCATTGATCAAATGATTCACTTCATAGTCTGATAGATCCTTGGTGGAACTTATTAATCGGACGAGAATAAAGATAGAGTCCCATTTTACATGTCAATACTGACAACAATGAAATTTATAGTAAGATGAAAATCCGTTGACTTTTAAAATCGTGAGGGTTCAAGTCCCTCTATCCCCAGCTCTACTCCCCAAAAAGGTTTGTTTGACACCTTACCTTTTTTTCGTTATTATTGATTTGAATTATTTAGAATCTATATCATTTTTCATTTTCAAACTTAGAAAGTCTTCTTTTATTTAGAAGATCCAAGAAATTCCCGGTCCAAAACTTTGTGAATTTACTACTTTTGAGTTTCTTTTCATTGACATAGACCTAAGTCATATATTAAAATGAGACTGATACTTCAGTAGAGGATCCTTCGGGAATGGTCGGCATAGCTTAGTTGCGGAGGACTGAAAATCCTTGTGTCACATGATAATGATCCTTCGGTAATGGTAGACAATGATCCTTCGGGAATGGTAGACATAGCTTAATTGCGGAGGACTGAAAATCCTTGTGTCACCGTTCGTAAAACGAGGATGATACTTCAGTAGATGATACCTCAGTAATGGTGTACATAGCTTAATTGCGGAGGACTGAAAATCCTTGTGTCACCATTCGTAAAACGAGGATGATACTTCAGTAATGGCCGGGATAGCTCAGTTGGTAGAGCAGAGGACTGAAAATCCTCGTGTCACCAGTTCAAATCTGGTTCTTGGCATAGGATTTATTAATTTTGATAAGTTTCTATTCTTCAAATTAAACGTATCTTTAGTAAAAAAAGTGCAATCATCCTTTATCCCCTCTCTTTTTTTGTTCATGTTGTGGATCCCGCCGTTCAAAAAGAATGTATAATACTTGATACATAATACATATTCGAAAGGAAAGGTTAAATGAGTTCCGTTGAATCAAACAAAACAAGTAAAAAAAGATCTATAGTCTATAGTATAGTATCTTCTTATAGTATCTATAGTATCTATAGTTGAAGGGCAGAAATACCCCAAGATTCATTAGATACAATAGAAATAGAATTGTATCCCCCCCTTCATTTATTGCTTTCCGATCTTATTTATTCATTCCCAGTTATGTGACTAAAGTTGACTAAGTTATGTGCGCGATACAAAGTTCAGAATGCAGAACTCTTTTTTTTAGTTCATCCTATTGGCTCGGCTTTTACGAAATAAAAAAAGTATCTTTCAAATTGGAGATCAAGCGATCTCTAATAATATGAACGCGACCTCAACTCTTCTGTTTGTTTGATCTAAAAAAGAATCGAATTCCAAATATTCCGTGAAGGTCTGTAGTTGTAGAAACTAAGGCTTATTTTTTATCATTCAATAAGCATCTTGTATTTCATAAAAATTGGGGGCAATATAATCCTTACGTAAAGGCCACCCTATCCAACTTTCGGGCATTAGGATCCGTTTCAGTCGTGGATGGCTATCATAAGTGATTCCTAACATATCATAAGATTCCCGTTCTTGAAAATCCGTACTTTTCCAAACCCAGAAAACGGATGGAATTCTAGGATTACTCCTATGAGTAAATACTTTTATGCAGACTTCTTCCGCTTGATTGACACCATATTCTATTCTCGTAAGGTGATACACGCTGGCTAAGAGGCCACCTGGTGCCACATCATAGGCACATTGCGAACGTAAATAATTGTAACCATATACATATAAAATTACAGCAATAGAATGCCAATCTTCGGGCTTTATTTGTAAAGTCTCTATTCCTTGGTAATCGAAGCCCAACGATCTATGAACCAGCCCGCGTTTGGCTAGCCAAACGGACAAAGTGCCCTGCATCTTTTTTATTTCCCCCACACCTATATTATATAAAATAAGTATTTCACATTTACCATGAATTCTAATTTATGAAGATTTTTTTCTGATTCTCTAAAAGCCTCCCTAATTCACTAATTCGTGGGAAGATACTGGACTTTTGTATTTAAAAAATGTTTCAGTAGAGATCTCTGAAGTAGATGATGGTGGATAGAGTAATTCTTGATCATAATTTCCAGTATGCGGACTGCGTACAACAAAAAACTTGTGATTGGTAGTAAAACACCGATTACCCTGTTGAGGTCTAATTCGATCCTTATAGATTTCTCTAGCTATTTTCTTACGAAGCTTTGTTATAGCGTCTATAACAGCCTCTGGTTTAGGTGGACAACCCGGCAAATAGACATCTACAGGAATTAGCTTATCAACTCCTCGAACAGTACTATAAGAATCAGTACTGAACATCCCCCCTGTAATTGTACACGCTCCCATAGCAATAACATACTTTGGTTCAGGCATTTGTTCATATAATCGCACTAAAGAAGGAGCCATTTTCATTGTTACTGTACCTGCTGTTAAAATAAGGTCCGCCTGTCTAGGACTCGATCTTGGTACTAACCCATAACGATCAAAGTCAAATCGGGAGCCTATTAATGAGGCAAATTCAATGAAACAACAACTGGTACCATAAAGAAGCGGCCATAGGCTGGAAAGTCTTGACCAATTTGAAAGATCATTTAACGTAGTTGAAATAACTGAATTTTTTGTTGTTCGATCAAGTACGGGAAACTTAATGGAATTCATAATTGTTTCAATGGTTTTTTTTACTTTTTTTATTATTATTGTATTTTTTTATTATTATTGTACAAGTATTCGGGAAACGAACTAAGACCATTCCAATGCTCCTTTTCGCCATGCATAAACTAAACCAAGAATTAGGATAAGCACGAAAATGAAAGCTTCTATAAAAGCAGATACCCCCAGTACATCGAAACTCATTGCCCACGGATACAGAAAAACGGTTTCAACATCAAAAACAACAAAAACTAGAGCAAACATATAATAACGGATTCTAAATTGTAACCAAGCATCCCCGATCGGTTCTATACCTGATTCATAACTAGAAAGTTTCTCCGGCCCCTTCCT